TGAAGTAGTATTGACCTCCAATACAGAACCTATAGATGTAACCTTTCGCTCAATACTAAAATTGATAATTGAAGCATCTAAGGCTGCATCAATCGAGGATACACGACAGAAGGAATTGCTCTATCTCTAAACTTCACCTTCACCAAGCGTAGGTTTATTTCACTTATTTGTTTTTTTTTCTATTCCTAACTACGTTCTTTTTCTCGTAAAACTGAGGGGTAAAAAAAACAAGAAAAAATCAAATCGCACCATCTCTGTAATAGGTAAATGCCTTTTTTTCTCCTGAAGTTGTCGGAATTATTCGTAATAAAATATTGGCTACAATTGAAGAGGTCTTATCAATAAAATTTCCATTTATTCGAGATCTAGGCATAATTAGCAATTCATTCTATAATTCTTCTCATCCCCTTTCGGGGAAAGCGATCCCACAAAAAAAGGAATTGTACAGTACAAAATAACATAAAAACAGACTTATTGGAAAAAATGTGGTGTCTCTTTTTTGGACAAAGATGAAATGAAATAGTTGAATCAGATTAGATTTCATTCCAATTTCGTAGTATACCAGTATACCGATAACTATTACTATTTCATCTAAGTTGAATAACCAAGTTTTCTATGTATTTTTAGAACTCGAGAATTTTTGATTTGGTTATGATCCAAAAAGGAAAAAATAGAATAATCATTCAATCAAATTCAAATAATGTAACCATCCTTTTTGTTTGCATAACGTGTATGTGCCACACCATACAATTTAAATAGTTGAAATAAAAAGATTCATCGGACGATTCATGAATTACATGGGTTAGCTGATGAAAGAAGTTGTTGTTGATAAATATGAAATTGAAAAAGAAATTTTTTTTTATGGAACCATCGCATCGGGCGGTCATACATGTACTACAATTCAGATAATTAAGATGAAGGACTCGCTATTCATTCGGATTTTGGTCAAGAATAACATTCTGTAGGAGAGATGGCCGAGTGGTTCAAGGCGTAGCATTGGAACTGCTATGTAGACTTTTGTTTACCGAGGGTTCGAATCCCTCTCTCTCCGTTTCTTTTCATTCATCAACGTTACCTACTATAAATGTATCAAAGAAAATAAGAATTGATATCATTATTTTAACGCCTTATTTAATAGACATTATCTATCCCTAATTAATACCTGCGAAAATATAAATAGAAATATCGTCTTGATATTGAAAAGAAGAAAAAAATCAAAAGAATCCTATTGCCGATCCTTTTTTGATACGTGAATGAGACAGGGTACGAGGTACTCTATTTACCTCAGCGAAAGGAGTCAAAATTGGTATGAACCTTGTTTTTTCTTTTCGTTAGAATCAAGTCTGACGGGAATAATATTCTACGACCAACAACTCATTTATTTTCAGACCGATCCATTTACTATCTATTATTTGATTTACAAATCCTTTATATTGTAAGGAGTCAATAGTCAAATGGTTTGGCAATTCCCCGCGGGGGGATGAAACAAGATAATTTTGAATCAGAGTTTTTGATCTTTCTTTATCCTTCGTAGTAATAATATCTCGGGGTTTGCAACGATAACTTGGTATATCCACTATACGACCATTAACTAAAATGTGTCTATGGTTAACTAATTGTCTGGCTCCTGGAATGGTCGAAGCCATACCTAATCGAAAAAGGATGTTATCCAAACGCATCTCGAGTAGTTGTAGTAAAACCTGGCCTGTTGACCCTTTGGCTTTTCCAGCAATATGCACATATTTAAGTAATTGTCGTTCTGTCAGACCATAATGAAAACGCAATTTCTGTTTCTCTTCTAAACGAATACGATATTGTGATCTTTTTCCAGAGCGCAATTGGGTTTGAAGATCACTTCTGGATCTGGGTCTTTTACTAGTTAGTCCTGGTAAAACCCCCAGCCGGCGTATTTTTTTGAAACGAGGTCCTCGGTAACGAGACATAGAAAGGCTCCTTTTTGATTCACTTTTATTTGACAAAAAAATATAAAATCAGACTGAACTAAAGGATCAGCAAAGCAAAACTCAATTTAATAAAGTCCTACAAAACAGAATAAAATAAATTTGATCAATATTCGTATTTTTTGTATATATAGGAAATTCAAGCGAAGGTTACGTTTTCCAATTTCTTCTGTAGAGATCTAATTGTTCTAGTCAACTTTTTTCTTTATAGCTATAGCTGCAAGTTATCATGACATAATAGATCGGTGATCCGACATTTAGAGAAAGCGAGAGTAGAGATTTTCAATCATGTAAATCAAAAAATAGATAAAAAAAAAGCCGGCTATCGGAATCGAACCGATGACCATCGCATTACAAATGCGATGCTCTAACCTCTGAGCTAAGCGGGCGGATATAAGAGCAATAGTGTATAGGAATACAGGAAACTATCGGATCTTAGCTATTTCCTAGTGATTCTTATTCTTTTTTTCTTTTATTTCTTAAATATTAGTTATATATTTTAGATTCTATTTAGAAAATAGAAAAGAAAACTATTTAGATCTAGATAAATTAGATATCTAAATAGAAATCTAAATTCAATTCCATATTCATATATATGAAATATGAAAAGAAAATATCAATGAAATTAGAATTCAAAATGAAAAAAAAAAATAAGAATGAATATCGACCGTTCCACTATTCAAAACTATACTGTAAAAATGAAGGAGGAGGAAAGGCATATATATATATGTGGTATATATCTATCCATATTGAATTGCGGATAGATCAATGATAAAATCATTTTAGATTGAAAAAATAGGGTTTCTAGATGAAATGATATAATATAGAATAAAGGAAAAAATAAAATAACAGCATACACTTTTTAAATATAGGAATCATTACCTAAAGGATTCAATAGTGCCAAGATAAATGAAAGAGGTGGATGCAATTACAGCTGGATCCTTGTCTCAAAGGAAAGGGGGATATGGCGAAATTGGTAGACGCTACGGACTTGATTGGATTGAGCCTTGGTATGGAAACCTGCTAAGTGGTAACTTCCAAATTCAGAGAAACCCTGGAACTAAAAAAGGGCAATCCTGAGCCAAATCTTTGTTTCGAGAGAAAAAACGATGAAAAATGAGAATAAAAAGGGGATAGGTGCAGAGACTCAATGGAAGCTGTTCTAACGAATGCAATTGATTACGTTATGTTAGTAGCTAAAAGACTTCTATCGAAATGACAGAAAGGATACGTCTTATATACCTAAGACGTACGTATACATACTGACATAGCAAATACTGACATAGCAAACGATTAATCACAACCCAAATCTTATATCGAATTCTATTCTGTATCTCTATATCTCTATATATTTCGAATAGTTAGATATGAAATTTGAAATTTATATATGAAAATAAAAATCTTCTCTTTTTTCTATTCATATTTTTTTCTATTCATTCATATTATATTATTAATATGAGTAATATTAATATATAATATAATACTATGAAATAGTATGATATAAGGATCTATAAGAAACCCTATATTTCTATTCTTTATTTCATTAGAATGATAGAGATCAAAAAGATATATGAAAAATTGAAGAGTTATTGTGAATAAATTCCAATTGAAGTTGAAAAAAGAATAGAATTCGAATATTCAATAATCAAATTATTCATTCCAGAATTTTTGATATATCTTTTGAAATTTAATCGGACGAGAATAAAGAGAGAGTCCCATTTTACATGTCAATACCGACAACAATGAAATTTATAGTAAGAGGAAAATCCGTCGAATTTTTAAATCGTGAGGGTTCAAGTCCCTCTATCCCCAATAAAAAGCCCATTTTACTTCCTCGCTCTTTATTTATCCTCATCCTCTTTATTCATTTTTTTTTATCAGTGACTCAGTTTAAACAAAATGAAATATCTTTCTCATTTTATTCACTCTGTTCTTTCACAAATGGATCCGAATATAAATCCTCGTATCTTTTTTCAATCCAATCTCATTTGTTTTGTATAATACGATATGAAGATATATATTCAAGGAATCTCCGTTATTGAATCATTCATAGTCTATATCTTTTTCTTTACATAAAAGTCTTCTTTTTGAAGATCCAAGAATTTAAGGGGATAGAGCCAATTTGTTAAGATTTTTTTTTAGTTCTTTTCATTGACATAGATAGAATAACTCCGCTAGGATGATGCACGGGAAATGGTCGGGATAGCTCAGTTGGTAGAGCAGAGGACTGAAAATCCTCGTGTCACCAGTTCAAATCTGGTTCCTGACACGTAAATAATGTATCGGATAGATATTTCTTAATACCTCATACAAATGAAATTAATTCATTAAGACGGATCAAAATAGATATTCTTTACTTTCTTTTTCATTTTTTTCTCTCTTTTTTTTTTTATTTTAGTCCCTCCGCAATACGAATGAAAGTCCAGTTACTTTTTTTTTGTTTTTCCTCTAGAAGAGGAATACCAAGATGCTCATTGAATGATAAAAAACCCCTTTTTTACTTATTTTACTTATATCCAAATTTCGTTTCAATTTCAATCAATGAGCATCTTGAATTTCATCTAAATTGGACGTAATATAGTCTTTACTTAAAGACCAGCCTATCCAACTTTCAGGCATGAAGATACGTTTAAGGCGAGGATGATTCTTATGATTAGTAGTAAAACATCAATTTTCCTGTTGATATACAGTTCTATATCTTGACACCAACCCATAATGATCAAAGTCGAATCGCGAGCCTATTAATGAAGAAAATTCAATGAAAAAACAACTGGTACCATAGATAAGCGGCCATAAACTGGAAAGTATTGACCAATTCGAGAGATCATTCGATGTAGTTGAATGTAGTTGAAATAATTAAAATGGGGTTATTTGGTTAAGTAATGGAAACTCAACCAAATTAAGAAATGTTTCAATGTCATCCTTTCCTTCCCTTTTCTTTTGATTGTCTAAATATTCAGCTAAGACCATTCCAATGCTCCTTTCGTCATGCATAAACTGAACCCACAATTGGGAATGAAAGCTTATAAGCTTCTATAAATACAGATACACCCAATACATCAAAGCTCATTGTCCATGGATAATGAAAGACCATTTCAACAGCAAAAAAAACAAAAACTAGAGCAAACATGTAATAGCAAATTCGGAATTGTACCCAAGCATCCCCATTGGTTCTCTACCTGATTCATAACTAGTAAACTTTTTTTCCCTACTAAAATCCCAGAAATGACAAATGTCAAGATAGGAATAACGCATATTATTAGGAATGCCCAGAAAATATCATATTCGTGAAATAGAAACATAAAACTATGAATGTGGAATAGGTTGAATTATTCCATTTGAATTAGAATATTTGAATTAGAATTTGAAAATCATATAGAACTTTTTAGATGAAACAAGAAAAGATTTTTGATCCGCATAGTTGAGAGTTTGTTTGCTGTAGGACATACCTTGTTTCAAAATTCATCTAATGTCATCCCACTTCTCTTTTTCTTTTTTTTCTCCTTTTCCTTTCAATTCTCTTTCTATATGTGATGTGTAATATAGAATGCTCTTATACTTAGTTCTTTTTTCTACTGATTCTTATACTTAGTTTATACTTATTATCTTATATAACTTATTATCTTATATACTTATAGAATCTTATATATATACTTATAGAATCTTATATAGATTTTATCTATTATATTTATATATAGATATAGATTTTATTATCTATTTTAATTATATATTTTATATATATTTTTATATATTTTATATTTCATATTGATCTTATATCTTATCAATTTATAAATAGAAAGTCAAAGTAAAGAATTACCTATCTTATATTAACTTTTATATTAACTTAGAATCTTAGAATAATTCTAGTAATATACTATAGTAAGAGTATAGTAATACTCAAATTTCTATACAAAACAAAAATGGAATGTATTAGGGCTATACGGACTCGAACCGTAGACTTTCTCGGTAAAACAGAGAAAACTTATTATTATCGAAATGATTCGAACTGTTTCAAAGACCCAACATGCATTTTGTTGCATTGGGCTCTTTCATCAACTGATGTAAAGATCAGTTAGTCCACCATAGTTTTCTTTAGAGGAAGATAAGAAGATATTGAGATGGCTCCATGTGCTCTGATTCATTATTTGTATCCTGATCTAGGAGCAATACCAAAGTGTTTCAAAGAAGGGTGACCTTTATTTAGGTCTGCCTTCGGCCTAGATCAACCTAAATGAAATGCAGTCTCTATCGCTCCGCTGCAAGAGTAAAATAATGAGACTTCATACACCTCAAAGCTCATAGGACGAAAAGAGGTTCTTTTGAGATCCTTATACTCATTATGCCTGGCATTGAATGGGCTGAACATTTACCTTATAATGTCAGGTTCTATTTGATTTAGCACCGGAATTCGCACTTGAACCGGATCAAACCAAATTTGTCAGGCTATTTTTCTCTTGTTCTCTCGAATCTACGGAGTAAGACATCGACTTCTCAAAAAGATCAATTATGGTCATTGCATAATGAGCTCCTTTGAAAAACATTGGCGCACGTGTAAACGAGGTGCTCTACCTAACTGAGCTATAGCCCTTGTCATAACCATTTTAATATAGAGACAATTTCTTGTCAAGAAGGGTATCCCATAATCTCACATGATAACTCTCTGATCTGTTTATGTTTACTGGTAAAAGATTAATATTGCTTAGAAAGCATATTTTACCTATAATCCATCGAAGTGATGGAGACCCTTTTTGTGGTGATAAATGACCTACTTAACCCAGTGGTTAGAGTATTGCTTTCATACGGCGGGAGTCATTGGTTCAAATCCAATAGTAGGTAGAACTTATTAGATACCGGATTCCATGGTATCTAATAAGTTTTTCTACTCATCCTCTTTTTTTCGTTATGTTCTATCATCAGATTAATCAAATTAGACTTCATTGTGGTCAATTTGTGGAATCAAGATGTAGTGTGTAGTACATAATAAAGAAATCTTTTTATTTTGATTGAATACTACTAAGATACTACTAAGAGGAAATTACTTTGACAGCTTCTACTCGTGTCCTAGCTCGTCTGAGAGCTAGATTTGCCTCAATTGCTTGTCTCTTACCCTCAGCTTTACTCAAGTTAGCTTCAGCTATTTCAAGAGTTTGTTGAGCTTCTTGTGGATCAATGTCAGTACTAATTTCCGCACCATTTCCTAAAATGGTGATCTCATTATTACTTATTCTAGCAAAACCGCCCATAAGAGCTACCGTTAACCATCGATCTTTTAGCCGTATTCTCAAAAGACCTATATCTACAGCCGTGGCAATGGGGGCATGATTTGGTAATACCCCAATTTGTCCACTATTAGTAGATAAAATAATCTCTTTCACTTCAGAATCCCAAATCATTCGATTTGGAGTCAGTACACAAAGATTTAAGGTCATTTCTTCAATTTGCTCTCCTCTTCTAAGTTCACAGCTTTCGCGGTAGCTTCATCGATGTTACCCACCAAATAAAAGGCCTGCTCGGGAAGACCATCTAATTCTCCGGAAAG